TGTTGGCATAAGTTTGTTCTGTCCCAGGGCCTGATTCCTCCAAAAAATAAGCCACCATTGAGATCGACACAGCTGAGATCGGAAAATCTTCGGGAGTTCCTCTCTGCAATCTTTTTCCTTCTTCTTGTGGCTGGAAGTCTCGTTGTGGTACATCTTTACGTTGTTTTCTCGATCGCTAGTGAGTTACAGACAGAGTTCAAAACGGTCAAATCTTTGATAATGGAATCATCTATGCTTGAGATTGAGGTGGGAAAACTTCTGGATAGGTATCCTCTATCTGAATCGAATTCTTTCGGGTTGTTCAGGTTAACTAATCTCTTTCTAGGTGCTCTGCAAAAGATGTTCTTGCGTAATGCTGATGGAATACGCTTTAATAAGAAGAAAAATTGGAAGAAAAAGCTCGTCGAGATCATCGATCTCATAAGTATGCCCTTCGATCCACTCGCTTTTTCGATAAATACGAGATATCTAAGTCATACAAGTAAAGAGATCTATTCAGTGCTAAGAAAAAGGAGCGGGTATTGGATTGATGAAACGATAGAAGACTGGGCCGCAAACAGTGATTGGGTTGAGGATGAAGAAAGAGAAGTCTTGATTCAGTTCTCCACCTTAACGCCAGAAAAAAGGATTGATCGAATTTTATGGAGTCTGACTCAGAGTGATCATTTCTCAAAGAATGACTTTGATTCTCCAAGGATGGAACAACCGGGAGAAATTTACTTAGGAAACTTAATTGACCTTCATAACAAGGATCTACTAAATTATGAGTTCGATACATCCTCTTTAGCAGAAAGACGGCTATTCCTTGCTCATTATCAGACAATCACTTATGCGCAAGGGGCTAATAGTGTTCATGTCCCATCTGATCTACAACCCTTTTCGCTCCGCTTAGCTGTAACCCCCTCTCGGGGTATTTTAGTGATAGGTTCTATAGGAATTGGACGATCCTATTTGGTCAAATACCTAACGAAAAACTCCTATCTTCCTTTCATTACGATATTTCTGGACAAGTTCCGGGATACAGTTTTTCGTTTTGCTGATGATGACAGTGATGATGATGACAGTGATAATGAGATCGAGATTTTTATTGATGCTCGTGACCCTATTGAGACTATTAATCAAGATATTCATGTTTTTGACGATATGGATATTGATTTTGATCCTAGTATGTATAGTTTTGAGGAGAGAGATGCTCATGACGATAAGATTAATATGGAGCTGGAACAGCTAACTAGGATGGATGCGCTAACTGAGGAGATGGACACGGTGTGGCGCGTAGCCCAATTTTATATCAGCCTTCAAATCGAATTAACAAAAGCAATCTCTCCTTGCATAATATGGATTCCAAACATTCATGAGCTGCATTTTAGGGATTCGGGTTCCTTCTCCCTCGAGCTATTAGTAAACCTTCTCTCCTGGGATTGTGAAAGATCTTCCACTGGAAATAGTCTTGTTATTGCTTCGACCCATTTTCCCCAATTCGTGGATCCCTCTCTACTAGCTCCGCATAGATTAGATACGTGCCTTAAGGTACGAAGGCCTCTTATTCCACAACAACGAAAGCACTTTTTCACTCTTTCATATACTAGGGGATTTCGCTTGGAAAAAAAAGCGTTCCAGGCTAATGGATTCGCGGCCATAACCATGGGTTCCAATGCACAAGATCTTATAGGACTTACCAATGAGGCCCTATCGATTAGTATTTCACATGGGAAATCAATTATAGACGAAAATACAATTAGATTCGCTCGTCATAGACAAACTTGGGATTTGCGAGCCCATGTAATACCGGTTCAGAATTCTCGGCTCCTTTTCTATCAGATAGGAAGGGCTGTCGTACAAAATTTACTTCTAAATAATTGCCCCATAGATCCGATATCTATCTATTTGCAGAAGACATTCTGTAACGAAGGGGATTTTTATTTGTACAGCTCGTACGTCGAACTTGGAATGAGCACGAAGAAATTAACGATACTTCTTTATCTTTTGAATTGTTCTGCCGGATCGGTCGCTCAAGATCTTTGGTCTCCACCCGAACCAGAGGAAAACAATAGGATCGCTTATGGTAGACTCGTTGAGAATGATTTTGATCTAGTTCATGGCCTATTAGAAATAGAAGGCATTCTAGAGGGATTCTCACGGACAGATCTAGAGGGATGCTCACGGACAGAAAAAGATTGCAGTCAGTTTGATAAGGATCGAGTGCCATTGCTTCTTCGGCCCGAACCAAGGAATCCCTCAGATATGATACAAAATGGATTTCAATCTATGATTGATCAGAAATTTATCTATGAATCGGAGGAGGTGTTTGTAGCGGGGGAAAAAGTCAACCCGCAGAAGGTGTTCTCCAATTTCATAGTTTGGGCTCCTAGAATATGGTCCCCTTGGGGCTTTCTATTTGATTGGGTCGAAAGGACCAATGACAATGAATTGGGAGTTCCCTATTGGTCCAGTTCATTTTGGGCCAAGCAGATCCAGTTCGTTCTTGCGGACTATGAAG